TGAAGATCTACCATTCAAAAGAGAATATGCTTACCTGTGAAGACGAAAGAGAACTTATTTAGACGAATAGTGTGCCGGTGCCATTATCCTAAAAAACCCTACATTAGCAGTTCGAGTGGAATCAGACATAAACCAAGTCCAAGAAGACCGAGGAGGCCTTGGGGAGAAGGCAAGCCGAAGAATACCCTAAGAACCCAGCAGCCAACTCAAGAGATTACCATCACTCCGGATTAAATTAATGCGGTTCAAGCACAGCAGAATGCACAGAGACAACAGAGCACCCGAAATCCGCAAGCCATCCAGGGGGCCGTTCCCCCAACCCACTCAAAAACCTCAAAACCCTCCTACTCAATCGCAACCGCAAAACCCAGCGCAAGCTCCGCCTAGACCCGCTTATAACAACGCTGCGCCTTCGGCCAATTATGATCCTCAGCAGCAACAAGGTGCTCCCAAGCGACCCCGGGGGACTCAATAGAGCTCACTACCTGCCATTACCCCTACCCATTCCTACCCTATTCTCCATCCTTCTGGCCTGGAAAGCCATTTCTCTGCCCAGAGATAAACCACTCTCCTGGTCTCGACTATTCAAAGTTCTGTCCATTTCACCGATACGCAGGCTATACCATCGAAGAGTGTCATACTTTGCGTGATGTCATCTATGACATGAATGATGAAAATCGTATGAATTAAAACGAAGTTAAGGCATACCAGAAAGCCACCAATGTCACTGAAGCTACTGAGGATCTATACAAATCCAATGCCACAACATCAAAGAGGACAAGTCACCACTCAAGGACCTACACCGGTACAAACTAATCCAGGACCTTCTGCCAGGGCTAACACCATCCGAGCGTGCACTGCCGCTCGAAGAGAGATGCCTGTGAGACCCCCTCCTTTTCTGTAATTCGAAGGAGTGTAGGCTTGCTTCGCATAGGCTACACAAGCCAGGTTCTGCAAATTCAAAACTCCTCAGGAATCAAAGTTCCAAAAGCAGACGAAATCACTATAGAACCGGACTTCCTCGCTGCCGCTCCAGGAAAAGGCAAATTCTTTTAGTAAAGGTAAGTGAAAAAGGTGAAGAAGGAAGAATGTATCCGAACGAATGCATCGGCAGATGAAATTAGCCCTTTTTTAGAAATCCCCTCGTTACCTACTACTACTAGTGAGCCGGAAAGCTTAGGGACGCCTCTCGTTCCTCTTCCCCCATTTGACAACCGTATTTCAGAATGTTCGGATGATTTTCTTGAACTCCCTTTTCTAAAAAATGCTTCAATGCTAAAGAATGAAGATATATCGTTGGGAAAAAGCAGAAGAGATTTCACGAACAGAAAGGCAAAGAAAAGTTCGGAAAAGCCTAGCAGACAGGACTATCAACCCCTTTCTATTAAGACCTCGGCCCCCCTACGAAGCATTTACCCCTATTTTCTTTTGAAGAGGAAAGCTCCCAGGTTCCGCATCTTAAAAAAGTGCATGACCAGATTGAAAGCACTGAGGTTAATTCGCATAGTCGGAAAGGAGCCGAGGATCCACGCCAACTTGGTTGTGGCATCTTCATATCATATCAGTATAAAGTTTCCCATGAACGGAACCATTATTACTGTAGTTGGTGAACTTCATGTTGAAGAAGAATGCATCATGCTTGACTCTCAAGATTGGTTCACTAGTGATGTCCTTACCTTGATAGCGACCCCGTCAACCCAAGCTTCATTCAAGTTCAGTCTCTCGATCCTGTATTGATCCACGACTCCATGGGATACTTTGTGGATTCATCCACAAAGGATACCTCTATCCCACGTTGAGATTTTAGAAAAAGGTGGGTTTGGGCACAAGCTCAACTTCTTCGATTAGGCTACCACCCGGGGCTTGGTTTAGCTGAGGATGGGATTCGCTACCCGATTAGTCTCCCTACGCTATTAGGCACCTTTGGTCTAGGCTTGGACCCAAAAGTCCACTTTGGATTGAGAACGTCCCACTGTGGATTCATAGACTGAACTTGACAGGTTCCACTGCGGAAAGCCCCTCGCTACACAAGTCGCGTCACCGCATTCGTTCAGTCGGGTCGCCAAAGCTGCGGTGATGAAAGCTGACAAGCACGATTGACCGGAACTGGAGTCCCACGAGGGATTTTGCAGTTCCGTGGCTGCATATTCAGTCGAGCACATGTGACTGAGTCGCCCGTACCTGAGCTCGAGAAAGATTCCTTATACTGACCGAGTCTCCTCCGTTTCACGAGCAGTGGAGACAACTCACGTTGTTCGTTGCCTTCACTAACTGAGCTGACAAGTGTATGAATGAAGTCGAAGCAACAAGTGTACTTCGGAACTTTTTTCTACCGCTTTGTAGCCAGAGCAGACACGTGGAGTTCACTGGAAGGGAGAATAGCGGGAATGATTTCTTGCAATGCAACGGAACTCAAAGCCTGTTTCATAGGCTGTACTCGTACTCACCACCGGCTACACGGAACTCGTCTAACAAGTTCTCGTCAAGTCTACGTAGACTTCCTCGTTAAGTCTGAGTGATCGAGTGAATTTATGAACGAGCTATAGACAGAACTTGGTGGAGCCTTTAGAACTCGTATCCATAACCGTGAAGTTTAGTCTACGGAACGTAGACTTCATTCACAGCCGGAACTTGTCTCTATTCCGCTATTCCCTTTGGTTTTAAGGCGAAACTAACTAAGGAGTGTAGGCTTGCTTCGCATAGGCTACACAAGCCAGGGGCCGGGGCGGACTGCAATTCTAGTGAGGTTAGTCTTCTGTTCTGACCCGATTGGAGGCTGGGGAAAGGGCACTCTTTCAGAAAACCCCACCTAAAACATATGACGACCTCCCAGTCCACTTCCATTTTTCCTTCTTTCTTGTGGTGGAACCTGGCATTCACCCTCCCAGAAGTGATTATCGCCAAAACAAAAAAATACATCTTTCATTTCTTTCAGAACCTCTCCCACAAAAGAAGAGTCAAAGTATAATAGTCTCCGTCTCATATGGCGGCGGTCCCTATTTCATAGGTCCCCCTCTCTTTCGTCGGTTAAGTGCTGGATGGGGAATGAATCGGTCGGCTATGTCCCTGGACCTCCCGGCTTCCCTGTCACGTCCGAACGTAATCAGAGAAGACCTACCCAAAGACCACCTTCCTTGTTATCAAAAAACGGAATATCCCATACAATCACAGGAAAGAGTACCAGAAAGAACTGAAAAGAAATCACAAAGGTGAAAAAACAAGCAAAGACAAGCGCAGCAGGGGGTGGGGCGTCCTTCTAAACCGAGGACGCATTAAGCCCAACTAGGCAATCGCTAGATTGGTAGGGCAACTCAAAGTCCGGTGAAACGATGAGAACAGCAGACACCGGCGGTTACTCACCGAAACTGCGAAAGGACAGTGCGTACACAAAATGGCGGCTTACCGCAAGTCCCTACACAAGAGCTTGTTGACCATAGCAGGGATGGCCTACTGTACTGGTTGGGCGATGGCACATTACGCGGGACCCTCGTATGAAACCTCACCGAGCTTCCTTGCACTATGTGGAACGGACTATTATCGGATTGGACAGGCCTATACTAAAGGAACGTACAGCGAGCCGTAGCGGGAGGGAGGGAGGCCAATGCCCTGTCAGATACCACGGCCCACGGGCAAGCCAGCGACCTTCACCTCCCGCAGGTCGTACGGGGCGTTTCGCCGGAGTTCACGGCGGTCTATTCTCTTTCCAGATTGAGTTGGGCCTTTGGCTATAACGTACGTTCAGGGGTCTGCCAGTCAACTACCTTCTTATCTAATGAAGTTTTCAGTACCACGAGTCCGTCGGTCGTTGTGTGGGTGGACTCGATTTCTTCCGGTTTTAAGAAATCCGTCTTTCTCATGTTTCACTTTATGGATTACCTATCTTTTGGTTTCCTCTCGTAACTTCCTTCGGTCTCCTTTAGCTCTGGTGGGCGTGGTTCTGTAGTTCTTCTGGCCTTCCTTCATGTCGTAGCCTTAGCTTATTGACGGGTTTAGATACACATACAGCATTTTCTTTGACTCATGTCTTGGAGAAGAACGTTCTTTGTTTGAGTTTGAAGTCGTTACTTTGCGGGAGCCACCTGGGCGAGACCCTTCTCTTCTTTCTTTTTTTCATATGGTATGTTGAATCACTTGTGAAGTCGACTTCACTTGACCGTGTTTGCTTCAACTTCACCCTAGACTCGTGTCGTGTAAGACTCACAAGTGGTCGAGTGAATTTATGAACGAGCAACTATTATAATAGTTGCAATACCTTTCTTTTTTTTGATTCTTCCTCCACTCACCTCCACGGGCGAATGGAGTCTACTACACTAGCCAAGAAAGAGTGTAGTAGACTCCATTATAGGTCATTCGGAAGGGCTCCGTATAGTTCTATTTTTGGGCGTAAGGTTGTGGTTGTTCCCTCGACTGACCGAGAAAAAAAAGTTCCAGAGGCATCTTCCATTCATATCGATTTGGGTTTTTCCGCACCATATTTTGATCTGCCTCTTCTTCGATCCGGAATTCCCAGCAAATCCTTGACTCCTCGAATACAATGGGATTTCACACCTGGCGAATCTTTCACTCTACCTCCTCTTATTAACACCATAGAATGTTCCTGCAAATTATGACCTTCGCCCGGAATGTGAGCAAATATATCATGTCGATTGCTCAACCGTACTTTGGCTATCTTACGTAGAGCGGAATTCGGTTTTTTCGGTGTTCTCGTTGAAACACGCGGGCGTACTCCTTGCTTCTGGGGACATTGATCCGAAGCTCGAGTACGGTCCGTGCGCCGTTTTTCTTCTCTACCATGACGAATCAATTGATTTAATGTAGGCATCGTTCTTTCCTTTGTCCTTCCCCCGATTTTTTGCCCTATCACTAGTGCTTACTCCCGATCCGAAGCACCCCTTTTCCATTCATAGAAAAATCCAATCGTTAAAATCAATAAAAAGGCCATCATGGACCAAGATCCAAACGGATCAATCTTGTTGGGAGGTACTGCCCAAGGAAAGAAA